TATCTCAGAAAAATTGAAATTTTTTATAAGTTCATTGAATAAGTTCTATTTAATCAATAAAATGAAATTCCCTCTTTTTTGTTTGTCCACTACTTTATTGTACGCAATAAATCGAAAAAAAGTTCTGATGCATCTGGATCTGGAAAACCGAAACCAAGACTAGGAAGACGAATAATGCCTCCTAGTCTTATTTGTTCCCCGCATTTATAGTTCGTTCTATATACCCGCTTACTTATGCCTTTCTTATGCTAATATCTATCCCAATTGTATTCTATTTGAAATAGAATAAAACGGATACATTTGATGACATTGAAATCTGGCATATAGTAACATAGTCAATTCAATTTGGCTAAAAAAAACAAAGAAAGAGGTGGTAAAGTCATAAAGTCAAATAAAATAGTCTTCTTCAAACAAAAATCTACCTATTATGACTAGGAATGCGGTACAAGGGATTCCCTGAAGCTCGTAGAAAAAGAGCAAGTAAATAAAAGGTTTTTCATAATTTCATTTTTTTTTGATCATACATAATCGACAACAAGAATTTGGTTCTTTTTACGAATCTGATGTCGATAAATCCGCGAATCTAGAAATTCATTTCGGCCAATTGAACCTTCTCGAACTGTTTCTTTTTAAGAACCAAAAATATTTGTGCCAAAATAACAGATGCCAAGAAGAACAAAAGACCTTGGACCCGTAATGGATCTTGAAGTACTATTTCTGCATCTCCCTGACCAAAGCCACCCACATTAGGATTACTCGTTAATGGTTGATCAAATTTGATGGATTCGCCCTCTGAAATAAGAAGTTCTGGTCCTGGAGGGATAATATCAACCACTTGACGTCCATCCGACGGATCTGTTATGGTTATTTCATATCCCCCTTTTTCTTTTCGTATGATTTTACTTACTATACCTGCTCCTGTAGCATTATAAACAGTATTGTTACTCTTGCTTCCGTCGGGATAAATCTGACCCCTTCCCCTATTCCCACCTACGTATATAGGATATTTTAAGAAGTGAACATCTTTCTTAGTAGCGGGGTCGGGGGAAAGAATAGGAAAGGCGATTTCACTATATTTCTGACCAGGGACAGGCCCTATCACAAGAATATTTTTTTTATTAGGGCGATAGCTCTGAAAAGACAAATTGCCTATCTTTTCTTTCATCTCGGGAGAAATACGATCGGAAGGAGCTAATTCAAACCCCTCCGGTAAAATAAGAACAGCCCCCACATTCAAACCCCCTTTCTTACCATTAGCAAGAACTTGTTTTACTTGCTTATCATAAGGAATTCGAACAACTGCTTCAAATACAGTATCAGGAAGTACCGTTTGTGGAACCTCAATATCCACGGGCTTATTAGCTAAATGGCAATTGGCACATACAATACGCCCAGTTGCTTCTCGTGGATTTTCATAACCCTGCTGCGCAAAAATGGGATATGCACTTGAAATGGATGTCTGAGTTATGATATATATCATGAGCGATACGGAAATAGATCGAGTAATCTGTTCCTTTATCCAAGAAAAAGTATTTCTAGTTTGCATGGTCTAATCATTGATCCGAAAATTTCTACAATAAATTGGGGTAGGTCGCTAGTCTAGTTCCCTATCCACGATTCTGCTATTTACTGGAATCATTTTACTCGAATACTATAGGATGAAAATCCCCCGGATAGAAAGTTTTTAATGCTTATGTAGAACTACAAAGTAAGAAACATTCTAATTGGATTAAATTAATATCGGTAGATCATTTATCAATCATTCATTGAATGATAAATAACTACAAGTGACGGAGATACACGATTTAAATAACGGAAAATCCAATATTTAAAAATAGTATCGAGAATAACTGGAAAAGTGGAAACAAGACCAGATATAATTTGATCATTATGAACAAATCCAAAATCTTTGTATACAGAACCAATCATTAGTTCCCAACCATGGGGTGAATGAAATCCGATACATAAATCGGTTAATAAAAGAATCGAAAAAGCTTTTACTGTATCACTTAAGTTATATAGGAATTCCTGAGCCCAAGAGTTAAGAATAAGAAGCTCTTCATTACCTAAAATAGAATAACCGCTTAGAATACCAAAACAGATTATATTTGTCGAGAAGTGCAAAATCGTATGGATGCGATCCTCATTGTGTATCTTGATTAATTGGATCGTATCTTTGTGGATTCCTATAGGAAGCTTTTGTAGATGTGTGTCCGAGTATTCCTTGATCATTTCGTCCAAGAAGAGGATTTCCTCCAATTCTATGAACTTTTCTATAATACTTTTTTCTTGAATATCATTCAAAAAAATTTCGGATTGACCAGTATTCGACCAATTAGTAACCCAAGATTCCATGCTTTTAGTAAATGAGAGAGAAATCCACCAGGGCAAAAATACTATAGATGCAAGATACAAAAGAGGAGTGAATGCTTTCTTTTTTGCCATTTTTCACCTGTGAATTTTTAATTAACCCACTTCATTTGTCGACTCTATGTGATCGAATATTTCTTTCAAACATGAGTTCTAGACAGGGTATCAAACCTATGAATCTATTTGATTTGTGATTTTGTTTGAATCTAGAAAGAATACAGAAATAGACTAAGACTCCACGTGGAATTCGAATGAAGAAATAATCAAAAATATTGTTTCCAGATATCTCAATTCACCAAATTCCAAACAAGTGTCTCCTTTCGATGACTGATTGAAAGAAGTACTTTAAGGAATGAATATTATTGAGATTTTGAGACGAAAGAACTCCTTTTCTATCAAAATATCCAATATTTCGAAAAAATGCCAACGATTCCCCATAGCCAAGAATAGAATAATTGAGAGAAATATATTGTGATGATCAAAAAAATGAGCGGCAAAACAAGACAGAAATGGGCCAAGTTATCATTATTAAGAAAACCCATTATTCCTTAGTAAGGAACACAAACGAAAGGATAAAAAAAGGTCGATTGACAAAAAGGAAATAATTTACAAGATATGATTTATCTGCATCTAAAGTATCACTTCCAACAAATATTGAACTTAAACAAAAATCGAAATTTCTTTCTTTCGAAATCGTTTGATATATGAGATGAATTGAATCTAGTAGTTCAATTTCTTACTTGTTTGAATTGAGTTGCATGGATTTGGATACGCATAAAAAATAAAAAAAAAAGAGTTTTGTTTTATGGTTGTTCCATATACGGCGGCTTTGGCTCGACTGAACGTTCTGACGAAACTTCAGTTAAGTTATGTTATATAAAAAAGAGGATTCTTGCATTTTTCCCCCCTGCTGAGAAAGCATTCGTTCTTCAGCCCAGTTCCTTTTATCAAAAGACTTCAATCGGTACGCACAAGAAATAGGCCAATTCCGCGGCTTTTTGTTCAATTTCTCGTGGAGTCAAATTCTCATCAGTACGGGTCAAGGGAATAGCCCCCCGGCCTCTGATGTCCATATAAAGGACACGACGAGCATAAATACCCTCTTGAACTTCTATTCTAACGGATTGAATATCTTTTATGCGGAATCGGAGGAATATGCGACGATTTTTTCCAGGAAATCCCCAACGAAAAATACACACTATTCCTTCCTTTCTATCGAATCGATCATAACCACTACCTATATTCCATGAAATTGTGCACCACAAATAGAAACTAATAAAGAGACCTGCGATCCCGTAGAAAGACATCACGATCCCTTGTGGAAAAAAAATGATTTGCTGAGACGGAACAAAAGATATCAAATTTCTACCAAGATAACTGGAAGTTCCAACCAATAAGAATCCTAATGAACCTAACAAAACGATAAGGGCCCAGCAAAAATTACTTAGTTTTCGAGACCCCGTTATAAGTTCTATCCATATATGTTCTGATCGCCAACTCATACTTGATCCGATTTCATTTTATTGGAATTGAGAGAATACCCCAAATGATTTTGACTTTACTTTTTTTTGTTTCCGAAGGAACTCTCATCAACTAGCACTAGTTTGATGTGAACTAGCACTAGTTTGATGTGAACCTTTAGGAGTAATTCATCAAATTGGTTAGATCTAAAATAATAACATACCCTTCATATGATCCCAATATACATATTGATATACATATAGATCCACCAACTTTCCATTTTAGGCATCCAGCGATCCTGATCTATTTGAAACTAGCTAAAATTCATTTTCCCATAGATCATTTTCTGCAGGCATAAGAGCCCTTTCCTTTATGTTCGGCGGAAATCCACACGTTATACCATATTTCCCAAAATAAATATCTGTGTTATGCTACAAGTCTAAGTTTCAAAAAAAAACGGATGAGATTGGATTGGGTCCCTTCAGATCTAAACAATCTTGTTTTTTTGAACATGAAGAAATAAAGAAGCCATTGCAAGTGCCGGAAATACTAGGCCTACTAAAGGCACAAAAATAGAGGGAAAATTGAAAGTTGTCATAAAATGGGTACCTCGATTTACTATTTGTACCTGTTATTATTTTTTTTTAAATATCATATTTTATATTTATACTAATTATAATTAAGAATTGTAATTATTATGAATTCGTAGTTATTATTAATTAATTCAATTTGAAAATTCTTAGTAGAGATATAAGTATCTATATATTTAAGTGAGTATATAGAATAAGTCCAAGGAATGTAAAACTAAATAAATGGACTTATTCATCTTTCTACATGAAAGATACATATGATAATCAACTTTATTATTTTTCTTCATTTCTTTGTGTTTTGTTCTTGTCTTCTAATTTAATAAACAAAGAGTTTCTTACAAATCATCGAAAGATTCCTTAGAATGCGACACAACCGGGATTTTTAGTGAAAATGGGATTTTCGGGAGATGGAGAAAGATACAAAACTATATATCTATCTTTTCTATATTTGAATTTGATTATATACGTAAGACGAAATTCGTTTTATTTTCCTAATTTCACGAAAGGAAGAACTCACGTTTTTATCTTGTTGATAGAGACTTCTTAATTAGGAATCGGGAATCTAGGTAAAAAAAAGAG